ACTTGTTAATTCAATCATATGATAACTTGTAATTCACAATATACAATTTACATCAACATATGTTAATTCAATCATATGATAACTTGTAATTCACAATATACAATTTACATCAACATATGTTAATTCAATCATATGATAACTTGTAATTCACAATATACAATTTACATTAACATATGTTAATTCAATGATATGATAATTTACAATTCACAATATACAATTTACATCAACATATGTTAATTCAACAATATGATAATTTACAATTCAGAATATACAATTTACATTAACATATGTTAATTCAATGATATGATAATTTACAATTCACAATATACAATTTACATCAACATATGTTAATTCAATCATATGATAATTTACAATTCACAATATACAATTTACATTAACATATGTTAATTCAATCATATGATAATTTACAATTCACAATATACAATTTACATCAACATATGTTAATTCAATGATATGATAATTTACAATTCACAATATACAATTTACATCAACATATGTTAATTCAACAATATGATAATTTACAATTCAGAATATACAATTTAATACTGGGGATATATTAAATATATTTTGTTATTTAAGTTATAAATATAATTATATCTAATCTTTTAATATTCTGGAACACATATTTAATTCCCCGACTATGCTACATACTCATTATTCCCAGCTTAATCATATGATAACTTGTAATTCAGAATATACAATTTACATCAACATATGTTAATTCAATCATATGATAACTTGTAATTCAGAATATACAATTTACATCAACATATGTTAATTCAATCATATGATAACTTGTAATTCACAATATACAATTTACATCAACATATGTTAATTCAATCATATGATAATTTACAATTCAGAATATACAATTTACATCAACATATGTTAATTCAATCATATGATAACTTGTAATTCACAATATACAATTTACATTAACATATGTTAATTCAATCATATGATAATTTACAATTCAGAATATACAATTTACATTAACATATGTTAATTCAATCATATGATAATTTACAATTCAGAATATACAATTTACATTAACATATGTTAATTCAATGATATGATAATTTACAATTCACAATATACAATTTACATCAACATATGTTAATTCAACAATATGATAATTTACAATTCAGAATATACAATTTACATTAACATATGTTAATTCAATGATATGATAATTTACAATTCACAATATACAATTTACATCAACATATGTTAATTCAACAATATGATAATTTACAATTCAGAATATACAATTTACATCAACATATGTTAATTCAATGATATGATAATTTACAATTCACAATATACAATTTACATCAACATATGTTAATTCAATCATATGATAACTTGTAATTCACAATATACAATTTAATACTGGGGATATATTAAATATATTTTGTTATTTAAGTTATAAATATAATTATATCTAATCTTTTAATATTCTGGAACACATATTTAATTCCCCGACTATATGTATATATATATAATTCTGATTATAAGAGTATTAAGGGGTCTATATTTATTGTTGTGCCATATTTAATTAATTGCAGTATTAATAATTTTCTTTTTATGAAATAGAATTTTATATTAATAAATCTTAATTTGGGGAATTAATTTTTAATGAGTGTAAATTCTAGAAGTATATAAAGAGGACCGGAGGGCCGTTGTCTGGGGGGAAACGTATATATGGAACTATTTGATCAATTGGAATTTAGTAGGAATGCTAACAATGGAGATTAGAATATATATAGGTAAAAGGTACATATAATAAATTATATCTAATAAATAGATATAATAGTTAGATATTTATAGCGAACTGAATGTGAGCTAGGAATAGCATAACTATTAGTATATGACATATGGAATGAATATTACATATGGAATGGTATAGTTAATTAGTATCTGAGTCAAGTCCAGAGGAACTATGGACCGGGGTTAGACCGAGCTTGCGAGGGGGAAAATCTTCGCCGTCCCACCTTATAGGTGTATATCTATTAAAATAAATATAATATAAATTTGATTCTGGTTTAAGAAAAATTATAATAGCTTTAAATTTTGATGAGTTTAATATGTAAGTTTTTGCGTGAATGTTTATATATTCTTAAAAAGAATATATTTATGTGTTATTTATTCGCAGTTTTTAATTTTATTTATTTAATAATTTAAGAAATAGTTAATTGTAAGATGACTAGCAAAAATTGTGCCAGCAGCTGCGGTTATACAATTAGTTAGAGTTATTTTTATTAGATTTCCATTAGTTTTATATTTATTGAGTATAATATTTTTATTTTTAAGTGAAATTTAAATTTGAACATATTATTCTGGTGTTATATTATGGGAAATTCTCTTTATTAAACTAGGATTAGATACCCTATTATAAGGAATGTAAATCTTTGTCTTAGTATTATAAGTTATGATCTTTAAATTGAAAGAATTTGACGGTAATTTTAATCATTTTAGAGGAACCTGTTCTGTAATTGATAATCCACGATGAATTTTACCTTTAATTATTGCTTGTATATCTCTGTCTGAGTGAATGTTTTATTAGAATTATTTTCTTTAATTTTTATTGAAATTTATGTCAGGTCAAGGTGCAGTTATATAAAGGTTTGAAATGGGTTACATTTAATATTAGCTATAATTTATTGGATTGAGTTATGAATTTTTGACTCATGAAATAGGATTTAATTGTAATGTTTAATATATATTATTCATGATATATGTTCTTGATTAAGTACATATCGCCCGTCACTCTCATTAATAAGATGGGATAAGTCGTAACAAAGTAGTCCTATCGGAAGATGGGGCTGGTAATATACAAGTTATAACTAGGTTAACTTTTATTTACACTAAAAGTTTTATTTGTGCAATTCAAATTAACTTGACAATTAGATTTTATTTAATTTATTTTTTATTATATAAATTTGCTTTATAGAAATAACTTTTGTTTTTAGTATTTTTAAATGAATTAATTTTTAATATTTATAGTTTATTTTACTGTAAAGGTTTATAATGATTATTATAAAAGTATAATTTATTATTTGTACCTTTTGTATCAGGGTTTATTTATAATATTTTAATTATATTAAATATCCCGAATTTAAAAGAGATATATATATATTGTTATTTAATGTGGAAAAATTATTAATAAATTATATATAGATGTTATATGCTATTCATTTTTAAATATCTGGTTTCTTAATAATTGAATTTAATTCAGGATTAATTAATTCCAATTGATCAATTTATTTTTGTTGTAATTTTTAATCTAAAATGTAAGGGGATAAGCTCTTATTCATTATTCTATAAACTTTATTTTTTCATGTAAATTTTGTAGGATTAGAAATTTTTATCATTTATTTTGTTATAATTATATTTATGTGTACATTTATTTATCTGTGTTTTAGATATTTATTAAGAATTACTAATCAATAATTTATTAGTAGATATAATGATAAAATTAGTAAATATTAGAAATTTAATATATGGGAATTCGGCAAATATATTCTTCACCTGTTTAACAAAAACATGTCTTAATGTTATAATTATATTAAGTCTGGCCTGCTCAATGATTTTACATTAAATAGCCGCAGTATTTTGACTGTGCGAAGGTAGCATAATCATTTGTCTTTTAATTGAAGGCTTGTATGAATGGTTGGATGAGGGAATAGCTTTCTTTATATTAAGTATTGAATTTAATTTTTTAGTTAAAAAGCTTAAATATTTAAATGGGACGAGAAGACCCTATAGAATTTTAATAATAATTTATTAAGTAATAATTTTGGATAATACTTTTATTAATAGCTTATTATTTTTGTTGGGGTGACAGTGAGACTTAATTAACTCTCATAATATAATTATTATTAATAAATATATTTAAGATCCTATATTAAGGAAAATTAGATTAAATTACCTTAGGGATAACAGCGTAATTTCTTTGGAGAGTTCTTATCAATAAAGGAGTTTGCGACCTCGATGTTGGATTAAAATTGGATTTAAGTGCAGCAGCTTAATTTCTAGGTCTGTTCGACCTTTAAAATTTTACATGATCTGAGTTCAGACCGGCGTGAGCCAGGTCGGTTTCTATCTTTTTATAAATATTTACAAATTAGTACGAAAGGACCATTTGTAACAATTATTTTGTTAAAGTTGATTATCTTTAAATAAACTATTTTGGCAGATTAGTGCAGTAAATTTAGAATTTATTTATGTAATGATTATATTACAAATAGTATTGATATTTTTGATTTATCTATTAATAGTTATTTGTGTATTGATTTGTGTTTCTTTTGTTACTTTATTAGAACGAAAAGTTTTAGGTTATATTCAGCTTCGTAAAGGTCCTAATAAGTTAGGTTTTATAGGTATTTTACAACCTTTTTCTGATGGGATTAAATTATTCTTTAAAGAACAAACCTTTCCTTATAAGTCAAATTTTATAATTTATTATGTTTCTCCGGTGTTTTTATTAGTTCTTTCTTTTTTATTATGATCATTATTCCCCTTTTTGTTTAATGTTTATAATTTTAATTATGGTATCTTATTTTTTATAGTGTGTACAGGTATAGGTGTCTATGGTATTATACTTTCTGGTTGGTCATCTAATTCTAACTATGCCCTTTTAGGTAGACTTCGTTCTGTAGCTCAAGTTATTTCTTATGAGGTTAGAATAATTATAATTATATTATGTATTATTATTTTTGTATCCAGATATAATTTATTAGATATAATATATTATCAGAGTTTAATTTGATTTATTTTTATATGTTTTCCTTTATTTTTTTGTTGAATATCTTCATGTTTAGCTGAAACTAATCGAGCACCTTTTGATTTTGCTGAAGGTGAAAGAGAACTTGTCAGAGGATTTAACGTAGAATATAGTAGAGGAGGGTTTGCTTTTATTTTTTTATCTGAGTATATAAATATTATTTTTATAAGTTTAATAACTGTTATTATTTTTTTAGGGTGTGATTTATGATCTTTTATATTTTATATCAAGATTATAATAATTGTTTTTTGATTTATTTGAGTGCGAGGGGTTTTACCTCGATTTCGATATGATAAATTAATATATTTAACATGAAAATTATTTCTACCATTGTCTTTAAACTTTTTCTTGTTTTATTTATCTTTATTAGTTTATATTACCATATAATATTAATTCATTAAATTAAGTATAAATAAAGTCAATGAAAGAATTTAACTTTCATTATATACTTTCAAAGTATAAGTTTATCTAAAACTTATTGACTAATTTATTCTAATAGCTTATCTCATATTTTTATAGTAATAGGGTTAATTAAAAAGTATAAAAAATAAAATACTGTTAGGATTTGCCCTGTAAAAATATAAGGTTCTTCCGCGGGTCGTGCACCAATTCATGTTAATAAAATGATAATAGTAACTATAAATCAGAATAGACTTTTTCTTATAGGGTAAAATACGTTTCCTTGGAATTTTCTTTTATTAGTAACTGCAGGTAATAAGATAATTAAGATTGATATTAATATTGCAATTACTCCTCCAAGTTTATTAGGAATTGATCGTAAAATTGCATAAGCAAATAAAAAATATCATTCTGGTTGAATGTGAACAGGTGTAACTAAAGGGTTGGCTGGAATAAAATTTTCAGGATCTCCTAATGTTCGAGGTTCTAATAACACCAATAAAGAAAATATAAATAGAGTAATTATTATTCCTATTAAATCTTTAATAGAAAAGTAAGGGTGAAACGGCGATTTATCATAATCAGAATTTAATCCTAAAGGGTTATTACTTCCTGTTTGATGTAAAAATAATAAGTGAATAATAACTATAGCTGTAATAATAAACGGTAAAAGAAAATGTAGAGTAAAAAATCGTGTTAATGTAGCGTTATCTACGGAAAAACCCCCTCATAATCATATGACTAATGTTTTTCCTAAATAAGGTACAGCGGATAATAAATTTGTAATTACTGTTGCACCTCATAGAGATATTTGACCTCAGGGCAAAACATATCCTAAAAATGCTGTACCCATAATTAATAACAGTAATAAAATTCCAATTGATCAAGTTATATATAATTTATAAGATCCATAATATAATCCTCGACCAATATGTAAATATAAACAAATAAAAAATAAAGAAGCCCCATTAGCATGGGTATATCGTATTAATCATCCATTATTTACGTCACGACAGATATGAACTACTCTTGAGAAAGCTAATTCAATATTAGCAGTATAATGTATAGCTAAAAATAATCCTCTAATAATTTGAATTATTAAACATATACCTAAAAGGGATCCAAAATTTCATCATAATGAAATAGAAGATGGTGAAGGTAAATCGATTAATGATCTATTAATAATTTTAAATAATGGATGTGTTTTTCGTATAGGTTTATTCATAGGTTTTTATTCGTAAAGGCCCTTCAGTTACTTTGGCAATGTTTGAAACTACAATTATTGTTAATAAAAGATAAATAATTATTATTAAGGTTATTTTTGCTGTTAGTATGTTAAATATTTTAATTAATCTAACTTGATCATTTCTAATTATATTATTACTAAAATATTTAATATCTAAATAATATAGTAGAGTAAAACTGATGATTATGAGTGCAAAAGATATAATAATTACATTAACTGGTGAATTAAATTTTTCATTTCTGGCAATTCTTGCTATATAAATGAATAACACTAAAGCTCCTCTTAATATAATGATAATAATAATATATGAAAATAAAAATGATTCTATTATATATCCAATAATAGTAGATACAATTAATGTTTGTATAATTAAAATTAGTCCTATACTTAAAGGATGATTTAATGTTAATAAAATTAAAGAAATTGTAATCATAGAAGATAATATTATATTCAATACAGTAAATAGTTTATTTAAAATATTAATTTTGGAGATTAAAGATAAGTTATTCTTTTTACTGAAGTTTTAAAGGTAAATTTCCTATTTATGATTTACAAAATCATTGTTTTTAATTAAACTATTAAAACTTATTTTATTAGAATATGTCATTTTATTTAGTTTTTTAAGAGGAGTAGTTGTTTTTTGTTCTACTCGCAAGCATCTTCTGCTTTCTTTATTAAGATTAGAGTTTCTTGTTTTATGTGTATTTTTGTTATTATTCTTAGTGATATATAATTATGGATATGAATTATATTTACTACTACTGTTCTTAGTATTTACTGTCTGTGAAGGTGCTTTAGGTTTATCAATTTTAGTAAGATTAGTTCGAGGACATGGTAATGATTATCTATCAAGTATATCTGTATTAACATGATAAAATATATTTTTATACTTTTGTTTTTAATCCCATTAGTTAAAAGTTATTGATTAATTAATAATTTATTAATAATTATGTGTTTTTTATTTATCTATCTAAATATTTCTTATGATTTTGTTTCTCCTTCAGGAGTTTTTTTTGGTATAGATATTCTTTCTTATAGATTAATTGGGTTGACTTACTTTATTATCTTTTTGATAATAATAGCGAGTTATAAAATTTATAAAAATAATGAAAAAGTAACTTTTTTTTTATGTGTAGTATTAATAATAATGTTCTCACTATTATTAACTTTTTCATCCTTGAATATATTTATTTTTTATATCTCATTTGAAAGATCATTAATCCCCACCCTTTTTTTGATTTTTGGGTGGGGATATCAGCCTGAACGAATTTCGGCTGGTTATTATTTATTATTTTATACTTTATTTGCTTCTTTACCTTTATTATTAGGTATTTTTTATATTAATTCGTTGGTTTATTCGTTAGATTTTTGGTTAATTTCTTTAGATAATTTAAATCTTTATTTGTATTTATCTATAATCTTAGCGTTTTTGTTTAAAATGCCTGTTCCTTTTTTTCACTTTTGACTTCCTAAGGCTCATGTTGAGGCTCCAATTTCTGGCTCAATGATTTTGGCTGCTATTTTACTTAAAATAGGAGGTTATGGATTGATTCGTGTTTATATATTTATGGGTGCATATACAGTTAAATATAATTATTTTTGAATAGTTTTAAGTTTATGAGGTGCATTAATAGTTAGATTTTTATGTATATTTCAGGTTGATATTAAATCTATTATTGCTTATTCTTCTGTAGCTCATATATCTTTAGTTATTTGTGGTATTATAAGATATAGCTTTTATGGGTTTGTAGGTTCTTTAATTATAATAATTGGTCATGGTTTTTGTTCTTCTGCTCTTTTTTGTCTAGCTAATATTATTTATGAACGTAGATGTAGTCGGAGATTATTTATTAATAAGGGTTATTTATCTATTATACCTAGATTAACTATGTTTTGATTTCTTTTTTGTGCTAATAATATATCTTCCCCACCTTCTTTAAATTTATTAGGAGAAATTTATTTAATTAATTCAATTATCTCTTGAGATTATATAACTTTTATTTTTTTAGGGATTTTATCTTTTATAAGATGTTGTTATAGAATTTATTTGTTCTCTATAATTCAGCATGGTTATATATATAGAGGGTTTTCTTATATGGATTGTATTAATATTCGTGAATATATATTAATTGTTTTTCATTTTATTCCTCTTAATTTACTTATTTTGAAGTTTGATTGTTTTTCTTTATTTTTTTAGAGGATTTATGATAGTTTAATTTTAGAATAATAATTTGTGGTATTATTGGTGGAAATATATTTCTCTAAATCCATTTTTATAAGTTTATATAAATTTTGATCAATAATTTTATTGATTTTAAGTATAATTTTTATGTGTCTTGGATTAGTTTTTTTATATAATAATTATTCAGTTTTATTAGATTGGGAAATTATTATATTAAATTCTTCTTATTTATCTATATCAGTTTATTTTGATTGAATATCTTTGTTGTTTATAGGGAGTGTTTTATTTATTTCTTCAATAGTTATTTTATATAGTTTCTCTTATATAAGTGCTGATTTATTTAAGGTGCGATTTTTATTTATTGTTCTATTATTTGTTTTATCTATAATATTTTTAATTATTAGACCTAATTTAATTAGAATTTTATTAGGGTGAGATGGTTTAGGTTTAGTGTCTTATTGTTTAGTTATTTATTACCAGAATGTAAAGTCTTATAATGCAGGAATATTAACTATTTTAAGTAATCGTATTGGAGATGTTTCTATCTTGATTGGTATTTCTTGATTATTTAATATGGGTAGTTGAAATTATATTTATTATTTAAGTTATCTTGATTTTGATATTTCTTTTTGGTTATTAAATTTAGTTATTTTATCTGCTTTTACTAAGAGTGCACAGATTCCTTTTTCTTCTTGATTACCTGCTGCTATAGCGGCACCTACACCTGTTTCTGCCTTGGTTCATTCTTCTACCTTGGTAACTGCAGGGGTTTACTTGCTGATTCGATTTAGAGAGTTATTATATATATTTAATATAAATTTTTTTTTAATGATTTCTTGTTTAACCATATTTATATCTGGACTAGCAGCTAACTTTGAGTATGATTTAAAAAAAATTATTGCTTTATCTACATTAAGACAATTAGGTTTAATAATAAGAGTTTTATTTATAGGTTTTTGTTCTTGTGCTTATTTTCATATATTAACTCATGCTTTTTTTAAAGCATTAATGTTTTTATGCGCTGGTTTAATTATTCATTGTATAAATGACTCTCAAGATATTCGTCATATAGGTAATTTAATTAATTGTATTCCTTTTACTTGCTCTTGTTTTTGTATTTCTAATTTGTCTTTATGTGGTTTTCCTTTTTTATCAGGTTTTTATAGAAAGGATTTAGCTTTAGAATATATAACTATAAGCTATACTAATTTTTATATTTATATGTTATTTTATGTATCAGTTGGTCTTACTGTTTGTTATAGAATACGTTTAGTATATTTTTGTTTTAGTGACTCTAATGGCTTAATACCAACTATTAATTATAGTGAAGATTATATTATACTTATTTCTTTAGTCTTATTAACTATTATATCTATTGTTAGAGGTAGAATGTTAAGTTGATTAATTTTTCCCTACCCGTATATTTTATGTTTTCCTTTATTTTTAAAATTATTACCTTTGTTATTTGTTTTTTTAGGGGGTTGATTAGGTTATACATTAGCACTAATATATGATTATGATAATATTTTTGGATTGTATTATAATTATATGGTTGAATTTATAGGAAATATATGATTTATACCTAATTTTAGAACATATATAATTTATAATAAATCATATATTTATTCTAAAATGAGATACTCTTTTATAGATAGAAGATGAGGTGAATACATTGTTTCAAGCTCTTTACTTAATATAGTAAATTATTTAAGTTCTTTTTATTCTTTATATCATAATAATAGAGTAAAAGTTTATTTGATTAGTTTTGTCTTTATAATATTTATTATAATGTTAATTTACTTGGATATCTTAATTTAAAAGTATAACTCTGAAGAAGTTATTATAGGTTACTACCTTCCAGGTATTTATAAAGATAAAATCTTATTTTCTCATTGAAAATGAGGGGTTTTAATTAAACTATATAAATAAGAGAAAAACGGATTTTAACCGCTTTAAAAGATAGTTAGCAGCTTCTTTTAGAGTCATCATTCTCTTTTAATCGGATTTTTAATAATCATTAATTCCATTAACAATGGAAAGCCTCTAATTTGGCTTCGATTAATTTAATAGATAAGGGAAATGATTCCATAATTTAGGTCGAAACTAAATGTAAAATTTTACTTCATTATCTTGATGTTATTGAGGTAGACTATTAGAATCTTTAGTATTTTTTAATTGCAAATTAAATGTTATATTTTAAACTACAACCCCTTTAAATTTTTAATTGGCTCATTTTAATACACCATTGTTTCATTCATGATATAATCCAATAATAAGAATAATAATAAATAATGAGATTGTGATAATTCAGATTCTTCTTATTCTTCATTTTATTGTTAAAATGATAGGTAATATAATGGCGATTTCAATGTCAAAGATTAAGAAAAGAACAGCAATTAGAAAAAATTGAATAGAAAATGGAGATCGCGCTGATCTTTTAGGATCAAATCCACATTCAAATGGAGATCTTTTTTCTTGGTCTTTTTTTGATCTTTTTGAGATTAAAGCACATATTGTTATTATTATAATAGCAATTATTATAGCTAAAATTAGATTAATTAAAATTATAAATATTATCTTTTCTTTATTTTAAAGATCTCTTGATTGGAAGTCAAATATATTATATATATACTAAAAAGATTTATTTATTATCTACCTCATCAGTAAATAGAAATGTAAAGAAATAGTCAGACTACATCTACAAAGTGTCAGTATCAGGCTGCTGCTTCGAATCCAAAATGGTGATTACTAGAAAAGTGACATTTAATGTGTCGTATTAAGCAAACAGATAAAAAAATAGTTCCAATAATTACGTGTAGTCCGTGGAATCCAGTTGCTATATAAAAGCATGACCCATAAATTGAATCTCTAATGCAAAATCTAGCTTCATTATATTCATAAGCTTGTAAAATGGTAAAGTAAATACCTAATAAAACTGTTAATATTAATCTTTTAGTTGTTTCTGAATAATTATTATTTATTAATCTATGGTGAGCTCAGGTTACTGTTATTCCTGAACATAATAGAATTATTGTATTTAATAGTGGGATTTCTATAGGGTTAAATACAATAATACCCCTTGGAGGTCATATTATGCCAATTTCAACAGTTGGAGCTAATCTTCTATGGAAAAATCCTCAGAAAAAAGAGATGAAGAAGAAAATTTCTGAAATAATAAATAAAATTATTCCAATTTTTAATCCATTAGTAACTTTAATAGTATGGTGCCCTTGAAATGTAGCTTCTCGAATAATATCTCGTCATCACTGAATTATTGTTAATAATAGAATTGTAATACCTAAAAAGAATAAATATATTTCGTTTTTATGGAATCATAATACTATTCCTGATGTTAAAGCTATAGCTCCAATAGATCCAGTTAAAGGTCATGGACTATAATCTACTAAATGGTAAGGGTGATTCTTGTGTATTTTCATATTTTTATAAATTAAAATTAATGTATAACTTCTCTAGAGTATAATGTTGTTAATACTGAAAATACATAAGCTTGAATAATTGCTACAGCCGATTCAAATAATATTAATATTATTTGTACTAAAATAATTATAAATAATATAAGATTATTAGTGTCATTAGATTTATTCCCTAATAATCTTATTAACAAGTGTCCGGCAATTATATTTGCTGTTAAACGTACTGCTAGTCTTCCTGGTCGAATGATATTTCTAATAGTTTCAATTAATACTATAAAAGGTATAAGTGCTCTAGGTGTTCCTCTAGGAACTAAGTGTGCAAATATATAGTTTGTATTTTTGAACCATCCAAAGATTATAAGTCTTAATCATAAAGGTAAGGCTAAAGTTAATGAAAATACCAGGTGTCTTGATCTTGTGAAAATATAAGGTATTAACCCTATAAAATTGTTTATTAAAATAAATATAAATAATGAGATTGTGATTAAGGTTATTCCTTCAGGGTTTTTTCCTAGTAGTAATTTAAATTCATTATGTAATTTTTGGGTAATACTATTAAATACTGTTATTGTTCGATTGGGAAGTATTCAGAAAGGATAAGGGATAATTATTAATCCCAGAAAGGTTCTTATTCAATTTAAAGAATAATTGATTGATGTTGAAGGGTCAAAAGTTGAAAATAAATTTGTTATCATATTCAATTTAATTGGAATGATTTTTTACTTATTTTGTTTTTTTTATTAATACTTTTTCTTGAATTGAAATAGATTATAATATTAAATATAATAAATATAATAATAAATATAATGAATAGAATTTCTCATCATAAAGGGGCTATTTGTGGCAATAAAGACTATTTAATTTATTAAATATTTTTAATTTGACAAATTAATGTTTTTATAAACTAAATCTTCAGGTCATTAAGAGTATTTTTAAATTACTATTATTTGGTTTAAGAGACCAACGCTTAAAACTTCAGCCACTTAATGATACTGAATTAATTCATTTTAAGAAATTTTCTGTTGTAGTTCTTTCAATTACAATTGGTATAAATCTATGATTTGCACCACAAATCTCTGAACATTGACCATATATAACACCAGGACGATTAATATTAATAGTTCCTTGATTAAGTCGTCCTGGTACTGCATCAATTTTAATTCCTAATGCTGGTACTGCTCATGAGTGTAATACATCTGCTGCTGTTACTACTACTCGTGTCTGGGTATTTATTGGTAATACTGTTCGATTATCTACTTCTAGAAGTCGAAAATCTTCTGGATTTAATTCATTGGTTGGTTTTATGTAAGAGTCAAATTCAGTATCATTAAAATCTGAATATTCATATCTTCAATATCATTGGTGACCAATAATTTTTAGTGTGATTGATGGATTATTAACTTCATCTATTATATACAATAACCGTAATGATGGTAATGCAATGAAAATTAATGTAATCGCTGGTAATATGGTTCAAATTAATTCAATTGTTTGTCCTTCTAGTAAGTATCGATTGATTAATATATTTTTTGTTAATCTAATTATAATATAGGCTACTATAATTGTAATTATGGATAAAATTATGATTGTATGATCATGAAAAAATGCAAGTTGTTCTATTAATGAAGAGTTTGCGTCTTGGGTTATTATATTTCCTCAGGTTGCAATTTCTAATAAAAGATATAAATCTTTATATATGAAGCTTAAATTCATTGCACTAATCTGCCATATTAGAAGATTGATGTTATCATAGGAATTTCATTATATGAATGCTCAGTTGGAGGTGTTTTTTGTAATCATTCAATTCTTGTTGATATATTTTCTCTAAATAATAATACTCGTTTTGATATAATTCTTTCTCATAAAATTATAATGAATATTATGATACCAATTATTGATATTATACTACCAATTGATGAAATAATATTTCATCCTGTGTATCTATCTGGATAGTCAGAATATCGGCGAGGTATACCTCTTAATCCTAAAAAATGTTGGGGAAAAAATGTAATGTTAACTCCTAGGAATATAGTAATGAATTGAATTTTTAATCACTTAGGGTTTATTGTTAATCCTGTAAATAGAGGGAATCATTGGATAAATCTTCCTATAATAGCAAATACTGCTCCCATTGATAGTACGTAATGAAAATGTGCGACTACGTAATAAGTATCATGTAAAATAATATCGATAGAGGAATTGGCTAAAATTACTCCTGTTAAACCTCCAATAGTAAATAAAAAAACAAACCCTAAGGCTCATAATATTGAAGGCGAATAATTTATTTTAACTCCATGTATTGTAGCTAATCAACTAAAGATTTTAATACCTGTTGGTACTGCAATAATTATAGTTGCTGAGGTAAAATAAGCTCGTGTATCTACGTCTATTCCAACAGTAAATATGTGGTGTGCTCAGACGATAAATCCTAAAATTCCAATTGCTAATATTGCATAAATTATACCAATGTTCCCAAATGTTTCATTTTTTCCTCTTTCTTGACTAATAATATGAGAGATTAACCCAAATCCTGGTAAAATTAGAATATATACTTCTGGGTGACCAAAGAATCAAAATAAATGTTGATATAAAATGGGGTCTCCTCCTCCTGAAGGATCAAAAAATGATGTATTAAAATTTCGATCAGTTAATAATATGGTAATAGCTCCTGCTAATACAGGTAATGATAATAATAATAATAATGCTGTGATTCCGACAGATCAAACAAATAAGGGAATTCGCTCAGGAATTATTCCTGCGGGACGTATATTAATAATAGTTGAAATGAAATTTACTGCACCTAGAATTGAAGAAACACCTGCTAAATGTAATGAAAAAATAGCTAGATCTACTGATGCCCCTCTATGTGATAAATTTCTAGATAGAGGAGGATAAACTGTTCAACCAGTGCCGGCACCTGATTCAGCTAATCTTCTTACTATTAATAATGTAATTGAAGGAGGTAATAATCAAAATCTTATATTATTTATCCGAGGAAATGCTATATCAGGTGCTCCAATTATTAAAGGTACTAGTCAATTACCAAATCCACCAATTATAATAGGTATAACTATAAAGAAAATTATTACGAATGCGTGTGCTGTAACTACAACATTATAGATTTGATCATCTCCAATAAATCTACCGGGTTGACCTAATTCAATTCGAATGATTAAACTTATAGCTGATCCTACTATCCCTGCTCATATACCAAATAAGAAATATAAAGTTCCAATATCTTTGTGGTTAGTTGAATATAATCATTTATTCAAAAGTTGATAGAGTGACTGAATTATAGGTGATAAATTGTAAATTTATTTATGGCTAGAAGGCCCTCTATCATTTTATTATTAGCTTTATAGTCAATATAATATGATATTAGACTGCAATTCTAAAGTAGGCTGTATGCCTAAAGCTTATACATAATATATATTTAACTTTGAAGGTTAATAGTTTGTATTTAACTTAAAGCTTTAATGTATTAAAATGTTTCTAAAATTAAAATTAAAGGTAAACTAAAATTAATTATTATTGAAAAAAATATTAAAGGTTTAATTTTATAATAATTATTTGATCATTTGATTGATGAATTATAAGATATATATATATTTATTATAACTCGTAAATAATATATTAATGTAATCAATCTGCATATAATTATAAATAAAATTATAATAAATTCTTTATTATTTATCATACTTTGAATAGTGATTCATTTAGGTAAGAATCCAATAAAAGGAGGTAATCCTCCTATTCTTAATATTATAATAAATAAGCTGGTTTTTTCTATATTAGTTATATTTAACCCTGCTACTTGATTAATAAAATATATTTTGTAGTTTATAAATATTGTACATATTAATAAAACTATTATACTATAAATTATAATATAAATAATTCATAAGTTTATAGTTTTATTAATAGCTAATATTCATCCTAAATGATTAATTGAAGAATATCCTATTATTTTTCGTAATGATGACTGGTTAATTCCCCCTAGTCTTCCAATTCCAATTGATCAAATAATTGATAAATTAATAATATTTCTAAAGTTTAGATTACTTATTATGAATAAGGGGGCAATTTTTTGTCATGTTATTAAAATAATACATTTTCTTCATTCTATTTTCGATATAATTTCAGGTAATCATATATGGAATGGTGCGGCTCCTAATTTGATTAGGAGACTAATATTAATTATTATAAAAATGTTGTTATTAATTATTAAATATTTATATATTAATATTATTACCATCATAATTAATAGTATACTACTAACTCTTTGAACTAAAAAATAAATTATAGCGGCTTCTGATCTTGATTTATTAATTTTGTCTACAATTAAGGGAATAAATGCTATCATATTTAATTCTAAACCAATTCATATACTAATCCAGTTATTAGAAGATAAGGTAATTATAGTTCTAGCAATTAAGGTTATTATAAATAATCATCTTCTTTTTTTTATATATATTAGAAAGGAGAGGATTTATTCTCTATAAACAGGGTATGAACCTGGTAGCTTAATTTAGCTTACCTTACTATATTTTTATATTTAAGTGTTTGATGCATTGAGAATTTTGATTTCTCAGGTCTTGGTTTAATTCCAAGAAATATAATAAGAGTATTAATTTATACATATTCTATTCTATCAAAATAGTCCTATTAAGTCAGGCATCTTATT